CAAAATTTGGATATTTTGGGAATAAGAATACTTTCCCTGGCTTTACTCTTTACACTATATCCATTGATAAAAAAAAATAGAATAAAAAAAAACTTTTTCTTTTCATGCTTTTTCTCTTAAATCAAAAAAATAAGCAATTCTATAGGTTTGAATAAAAATTTGATTGATGATTTCATATAATTGCTATGCTTAGTGTGCGACTCGTTGGTTTTTTTTTATAGGATAGAATTCCAAAAAAATGGACAGACCCCTACTGTGAACTAATAACTATATAACTAATAACCAACTCATCGTTTCACATTATCTGGATACAAAAAAGCAGTCAAGATATGATATATTGGTCATATCATTGTAGCAACTGAAATCTTTCTTACATAAACAAAAAATAATCAATCTGATTATGATATAAAAAAAGTATGCAGATAAAGGGAAGGTTGAGAGAAAGAAAGAAAAAGAATATCAATGATATAGGATTCCAATATATGTAAGGTTTATGAGTCATCTCAGAAAAGGCAGTGTAATAAAGCATCAATACTGATTGATCCATAAGTATATGAATCTATTCATAGAAAAAAATCAAGAGCCTCGAGCCAATAAAGACTAAAAAGATTGACTCAAGAACAAATTTCATGAGGGGCTCCATTGTAGAATTCAAACCTAACCATTAATTGCGAAGCGACGGGAACGATGGAACCTATGAATACGTAAGATTCTATTGAAAAATGAATCCTAATAATTCATTAGGTAGGATGGCGGAACGAACCAGGGACCAATTCATTTATTCCGAGAATTCATGAGCTAACCCTACAACTAAAATAGATATTGAAAGAGTAAATATTCGCCCGCGAAGGTTTTTATTAGATTACTCAATCTTGTTCGATCCAATATGATAATATGATCAAAGGCAAAACAAAATAAAGATTCGTTAGAAAAAAACCACATTATCTCACTATCTAGAAATAGAAATAATTATCTAGAAAAAAAAAATACATGTTTAAGTATATATCCAAACAAGATATAGAAATTTCTAATAGATTAGATGAAATCTCAAAGAATCCATGATTCAGTATATTTTCATAAAATTCTCAAATTCGAATCGTTTCATTCGCGATGAGCCGGATGAGAAGAAACTCTCATGTCCGGTTCTGTAGTAGAGATGGAATTGAGAAAGAACCATCAACTATAACCCTAAAAGAACCAGATTTCGAAAACAACATAGAGGAAGAATGAAAGGAATATCTTATCGAGGTAATCGTATTTGTTTCGGTAAATATGCTCTTCAGGCACTTGAACCCGCTTGGATCACATCTAGACAAATAGAAGCAGGGCGACGAGCAATGACAAGAAATGTGCGCCGTGGTGGAAAAATATGGGTACGTATATTTCCAGACAAACCCGTTACGGTAAGACCTACGGAAACACGTATGGGTTCGGGTAAAGGATCTCCCGAATATTGGGTAGCTGTCGTTAAACCAGGTCGAATACTTTATGAAATGGGCGGAGTAGCAGAAAATATAGCCAGAAAGGCTATTTCAATAGCGGCGTCCAAAATGCCTATACGAACTCAATTTATTATTTCGGGATAGGAACGTAGAACCAAAGAAAAGAAGTCTTGGGGATAAAAAAAAATTGCAGGTTTCTTTTTGACAAACAATATTTCTTTTTTTTTTACTTCGCCCTTTGGATTAACATTGAAAGAACAGATTCAAAAATGATATGATTCAACCTCAAAGCCATTTGAATGTAGCGGATAACAGCGGGGCCCGAGAATTAATGTGTATTAGAATCATAGGAGCTAGTAATCGCCGATATGCTCATATCGGTGACATTATTGTTGCTGTGATCAAGGAAGCATTACCAAACACACCTCTAGAAAGATCAGAGGTGATCAGAGCTGTAATTGTACGTACTTGTAAAGAACTTAAACGTGACAACGGTATGATAATACGATATGATGATAATGCTGCAGTTGTGATTGATCAAGAAGGAAATCCAAAAGGAACTCGAGTTTTTGGTGCGATTGCCCGAGAATTGAGACAGTTAAATTTCACTAAAATAGTTTCATTAGCACCTGAGGTATTATAAGATGAGATCATACGTAATATAGTTATATTATACATAGTATTTGGATGAAATAGAGTAATTAGTGGATTAGGTTGTATCGGACGCATATCCCTTTATTTAATAACAAAAATATAAAAATTAAAAAATAAATAAAAAATAGCATGTTGATTATATCAAAAATGGGAGGCAACCAAAATTTTAGTTTATCATGGGTAGGGACACTATTGCTGACATAATAACCTCTATACGAAATGCTGACATGAATAGAAAAGGGACGATTCAAATAGCATCCACTAACATCACGGAAAACATTGTTAAAATACTTTTAAGAGAAGGTTTTATCAAAAACGTGAGGAAGCATCAGGAAAACAACAAATATTTTTTGGTTTTAACCCTACGACATAGAAGGAATAGGAAAGGACCCTATCGAACTATT